TTATGAATGTCAACTAAGTATCGTAAGTAAACGGATCCCGGTTGTTCAATCATTTGATAACCAGAGTCATTCTTTGAGAAATGATCACTATGAGTCAGACTCAATAGAATTTTATCAATCCTTTCTTCCTTCGTTAAGGTGGAGAACTGAACCAAGAATTCTCTTTCTTCATCATCAATCGAATCACTGTTCGCGAACCAGGATTCGATTTTATCATCAATCCAAGCACCGTTCACGTTTTTTCTTTTTCTTATCAATGAATAGATCTCTTTACTTGTACGACTTAGATGTCTCGTATTTCTCGAAAAAGTTATTCGATTGATGGGATTTGGTATAAGACTTAGGAAATCGATGATATCGATGAGATTGATATTCAAATATTTCTTCTTAGAACGTATTGATTTGACCCCATAAGCGGGACCACCACCCAATAGCATGTTGCTGCCAAAAGCAGAACCCCGTATTTCTTCTAGAAAATATCCTAATTGTTTCAGAGCAACTAGAAAGAGATTCTTTAACCAGAAAGAATTCAGTTCAGATGGAGGATACCCATCCAGAAGTTTTCGTAACTCAATCATGTATGATGGAATCATCAAAGATTTGATCTTTTCGAACTCTGTCTGTAACTCACTAGAGGCTCGGGAAACAAAGAGAAGATGTGTACGAACGAGATATCCAGCAACAAGAAGAAGGAAAAGGATTGAATAGAAGAACTCCCGAGCATTTGGTGATCCCAGATGTACCCAGAATGAAAGGGGTGACTCATTATTTCGATGAATCATTTCTTCGGACAGAAGAAGACTATGTAAACACTTCCTCGAAATCTGACTTATCCGATTCCGTTGTGGAAGAATCGCCCACCATATTTTCCGAGGAATTCGCCGTGATATATCCATAATATCGTGAAAAATGGATACAACTTTTTGACTGCTACTTCGTATCGGTATCGGCAATAGGTCTAAAAAAGTATCTAAAAGGATGAAATTTAGATGTAGATATTGGTACCCTATCGAAGTTAGATATTTGTACCCTGTCGAAGTAAAGAACCATGGCAGATATGTTTGGAACAGCTTCCATTTTTTTGAGAGATTTGCTCGTAGAAAGATTCTATCCATCTGCCGTTTCTCAACGCATTTCTTTAGACAAAGACTCTGTTTTTTCCTCTTTTTGGCTCGTAAATATTTATCAGAACATGGAATGTGAATCAAACCCATGTTTGAATTGAAATTGAGATTGAGATACTGATGCAAGTTCTTCCCTTCTGAATCAGACGGATTCATATCTGAAAGAGGTTGACAATAAGTTCTTTCTAAATTGACTATTTGTCCCTCTGTTAGAGGTGTTCCAGAAATGTCTGCGATTGCGTAAAGAGCTCTACGAACGAATCGAGCGGATAGAATTGGAAAATCGTTAGGTATGAATATGTTAGATACCCGTGACTCGATCGTTGAAATAGCATCTCTCTCCGAAAAAACATGTTTTTTTTTACCGACGCACAAAGAAAATTTTTTGTTGCCAGTGAACAAGATATTAAGGAATTGTCCATACGTAAGATCATAATTATTGATACGGGCCTTTTCTACATAAAAAGGGAATCTTTTGTTACAATAGAACCAGAAGTGATGTGGATTATTCAAGAATCGAAGTCGATTTGCTTTTAAAAAAGAAGATATCAATGAACTTCTATGAAATGGTTTCACGGGATTCATCCAATTGTCTCGATCGTGGGATAGCATTGAGAAATAGGAATCAGTGTTATCAAAGGATTTCCTGCGATTTTTTCTAGTAGGAGTATGGAATGAGTCAATCGTCCACTTTGGTATCTTATTGAACAAAAATGGTGATATTGTTCCTCCATCGATCAACAATTTAGATTTTTGGGAAGTATTATGATCATCCAATAAGAAGGGTTTCAATTTATTCAAATGAACGATTTGAACACCTATTGATTCTAACAACTGATCGCAGAGTTGATCATTCGGACCTTTGAATTGAGAGATGTGGATCTCGGACCCACGAATGGGGGTATTCCCGAAACTCACAAAGAAAAAAGAAAGTGACTTAGACAAAAAGAGAAGGAACTTGGGCAAAAAGAGACGGAACTTGGGCAAAAAGAGACGCAAAAAGGTGGACCAAAATAAACGAAGTGGCTTAGAAGGATCTTGTTTGTCGAAAACCCTGGACCAATCAATCGAATATTGATTAATATTAATATTATTAATATATTGATTAATATTAATTAATATATTAATAATATTAATACGTAATCGATCGAACACTACTTGAAAAACTTGAAAACGGCTCTTCTGCTCAGAAACGAAATGTTCCAAATGTTTCTGGAAATTCTTGCTCCCATTGGACCATTTGTATCTATATGCATCAGGATCCCGATTCATGGATCTCTCGGTTCGAGAAAGAAGAGGATCGAACCATTTCTTCTCACTCTTTTTCAAATTTGATAAATGTTGGTTGATCGTATATTTCATTATAGTTCTATGATTCAGAGTATCATTTCCTATTTGATCCCTTTGAATTCCATATTCGAAGTTGCGATCGGATCTATTCATAAAAAAAAATCGATTCGAACCATTTCTTATGTACCCATGGATGCTATATTGGATTTGAATCAGATTTTGGATCAATCTATATTGATTGACTGCCTTCATTATGTTGTTGATAGCAAATACCACTCTTTTTGGTTTTGGATCTTCCAAAGCATTCCCGCACCGGACCCAATTTTTTCTTATCTGTCGATAAAAAGATTCATTCTCTTCAAAAAAAATAGGAGGTAGAACCAATAAAGATTTCTTTTTCGATTCATCCCTGGAGTTGAATACCTCATTCAAGAATTTTTTTTGATCCAATCCGCAGGAATCAATAGAAAAGGCAAATCCCTTATGATACACCAGATCCGGCTCGGTTATTGATAGAGTTAATAGATCCGCCATTTCTTGAAATCTCTCTTCTGCGTGGTGAAACGTGTATCCTCCCCTGTTCCGGTCATGGAATAGATGAAATAAATCAAAAAATGGATTTTGGTTCAAGAATGAAATCTTCTTGGAACTGTCCATATCCGGTTCATCCTTCGGAACCATATCGCATCCCTGATCTGATGAAATAGGATGAATTGAGACGGTTTTTTGTAAATACGTAATTATCTTGAATATATCAACCATTTCTTTATTTTCCGATCGCCTGAAACGGACAAAAGAAACATCTTGTTGTTTCTTCAACAATTTCTGATCTCTAGTGGACCTCTCAGTAGGAGTCGAACCCAGATAAAGTTCTGACCATCTGTCAGAGAAAAAAGAACGAGAGGATCTTGTAGGATTCCCAAGAAATTCTTCGATTTCTTTGGGAAGTTGTTGAACCTTTCTTTGATTGATCCAAGTACTCTCTTTCGGATCCATGAAAGAACTCTCAGGGATCTCTTTCCCTTTTGGAAGATACAGGAGCGAAACAATCAACCTATGGATATTGGAAGACTCAAAAGAGTCTTCCAATGAATCATTTCTGGGTCCAATGGAGTTTACGGGTATAGGAAGAAGCCCCCTCAAATAGATATTTTTTCTTTCGACCAGATTTCGATTGTTAAGACGATGTAGAAGGACCACTACTACAAGCAGTACTACACCTTTGATCGTGAAAGATCGATTGCTTGTTGAACCCTGCGAATCGCGTGAAAAGAGGATACTTACTATTCGTGGGTCAAAGAGTTTCATAAAACGTTCTTGGTCGAAAAAAACGTGAATGAAAGATCCCACTGAATCCAATTTGGTCCACGAATCTAAGAAATAGTGAGAATTCTTGATCTCTCTCAATACCTCCCTAAACTCAAAAATCCAGGATTTATATAGACGTCGTTTTGCCCTGTCTTGCCTCATATTGATTCCTCCTTAGGATTTCTTTAAAATTTGACTTTATATTTATATATGTATTTAATTAATATTGGAAATTTTTATTATTATCATGTAGAATTGACTTGGAAATTATTATTATTATCATGTAGAATTGACTTGGAAATTATTATTATTATCATGTAGAATTGACTTGGAAATTATTATTATATTTATTATTATATAGAATATATAACGATTTTTCTATAGAGTTAGGCTAGATACTTGACTTGGAAATTGGAAATTTTTATTATTATTATATTTATTATTATATAGAATATATAACGATTTTTCTATAGAGTTAGGCTAGATACTTGAAATATATGCTAATCCCCATTACGCATCCATGGCTGAATGGTTAAAGCGCCCAACTCATAATTGGCAAATTCGTAGGTTCAATTCCTGCTGGATGCAGTACAACGCGAACGTTCAATACGTCTATTGGAATTGGCTCCGTATCAATGGAATCTCATCATCCATACATAACGAATTAATATAATTACTATGGTATATTCATATCATAACATATGAACAGTAAGAAGTAGAATTCTTATCGATACCGGAACTCATAGGGAAGAAAATAGATTTATGGATGGAATCAAATATGCAGTATTTACAGACAAAAGTATTCGGTTATTGGGGAACAATCAATATACTTCTAATGTCGAATCAGGATCAACTAGGACAGAAATAAAGCATTGGGTCGAACTCTTTTTTGGTGTCAAGGTAATAGCTATGAATAGTCATCGACTCCCGGGAAAGGGTAGAAGAAAGGGACCCATTATGGGACATACAATGCATTATAGACGCATGATTATTACGCTTCAACCGGGTTATTCTATTCCACCTCTTAGAAAGAAAAGAACTTAAATTTAGAAAGAAAAGAACTTAAATCAAAATACTTAATAACACGGCGATACATTTATACAAAACTTCTACCTCGAGCAGAACCGTCGGCAGTCAAGTGAAATCCAATCCACGAAATAATTTGATCTATGGACAGCGTCGTTGTGGTAAAGGTCGTAATGCCAGAGGAATCATTACCGCAAGGCATAGAGGGGGAGGTCATAAGCGTCTATACCGTAAAATTGATTTTCGACGGAATGAAAAAGACATATCTGGTAGAATCGTAACCATAGAATACGACCCTAATCGAAATGCAAACATTTGTCTCATACACTATAGGGATGGTGAGAAGAGATATATTTTACATCCCAGAGGGGCTATAATTGGAGATACCATTGTTTCTGGTACAGAAGTTCCTATCTCAATGGGAAATGCCCTACCTTTGAGTGCGGTTTGAACTATTGATTTACGTAATTGGAAGTAACCAATTAGGTTTACGACGAAACCTAGAAATCGATCACTGATCCAATTTGAGTACCTCTACGGGATAGACCTCAACAGAAAACTGAAGAGTATCGGCAGCAAGTGATTGAGTTCAGTAGTTCCTCATAGAAAATTATTGACTCTAGAGATATGGTAATATGGAGAAGACAAAATTGTTTGAAGCACCGACAGAACCGGAAGCGCCCCTTGTTTCAAAGAGAGGAGGACGAGTTATTCACATTTCATTTGATGGTCAGAGGCGAATTGAAAGCTAAGCAGTGGTAATTCTACCCCGGGGGAAAAATAGAGATGTCTCCTACGTTACCCGTAATATGTGGAAGTATCGACGTAATTTCATAGAGTCATTCGGTCTGAATGCTACATGAAGAACATAAGCCAGATGAAGGAACGGGGAGACCTAGGATGTAGAAGATCATAACATGAGTGATTCGGCAGATTTGGATTCCAATATATCAACTCATGTGGTACTTCATCATACGATTCATATAAGATCCATCTGTCTAGATATCATCATATACATCCGGAAAGCCGTATGCTTTGGAAGAAGCTTGTACAGTTTGGGAAGGGGTTTTGATTGATCAAAAAGAAGAATCTACTTCAACCGATATGCCCTTAGGCACGGCCATACATAACATAGAAATCACACTTGGAAAGGGCGGACAATTAGCGAGAGCTGCGGGTGCTGTAGCGAAACTGATTGCAAAAGAGGGTAAATCGGCCACATTAAAATTACCATCTGGGGAGGTCCGTTTGATATCCAAAAACTGCTCAGCAACAGTCGGGCAAGTGGGTAATCTTGGGGTGAACCAGAAAAGTTTGGGTAGAGCCGGATCTAAGTGTTGGCTAGGTAAGCGTCCTGTAGTAAGAGGGGTAGTTATGAATCCTGTAGACCATCCCCATGGGGGTGGTGAAGGGAGGGCCCCAATTGGTAGAAAAAAACCCACAACCCCTTGGGGTTATCCTGCGCTTGGAAGAAGAAATAGAAAAAAGAAAAAATATAGTGATAGTTTGATTCTCCGTCGCCGTAGTAAATAGGAGAGTATTGAAAATCAAATATGTTTCTTCGTCTTTACAAAAAAAAATAAAAAAGATAGGAGGAATTTGCTGTGACACGTTCACTAAAAACACTAAAAAAAAAACCCTTTGTAGCTAATCATTTATTGGAAAAAATTGAGAAGCTCAACCGAAGGACAGAAAAAGAAATAATAGTAACTTGGTCCCGGGCATCTACCATTATACCCAAAATGATCGGCCATACAATTGCTATTCATAATGGGAAAGAGCATTTACCTATTTATATAACAGATAGTATGGTAGGTCACAAATTGGGAGAATTTGCACCTACTCGGAATTTCCGGGAGCATACGAGAAACGATAAAAAATCTCGTCGTTAATGTTAATAAAGTTAATATGGGTGCTCGTCGTTTATTGGTGGGAGGTGAACCTTATGATAGAGAGGGTACCTGAGGTAGAAGTATATGCTTTAGGTCAACATATATGTATGTCTGCTCACAAAGCGCGAAGAGTAATTGATCAGATTCGTGGGCGTCCCTATGATGAAATACTTATGAAACTAGAACTCATGCCTTATCGAGCATGTTATCCCATTTTTAAATTAGTTTATTCTGCAGCAGCAAATGCTACTAACAATATGGATTTCGACAAAACGGCTTTAATTATTAGTCAAGCCGAAGTTAACGAGGGTACTATCGTGAAAAAGTTAAAACCTCGAGCTAGAGGACGTAGTTATCCGATAAAAAGACCCACCTGTCACATAACTATTGTATTGCAAGATATCTCTAAAGATAAAAACTTTTATCTATGGTTAAAAAAAAGAGGATGGATATATAAAGAGAAGTATATAGATATTCAAGATAAGTATGAATGTTTTCTATACGAGGCTCTATTTGGGGGCAGAATGCTATGGGCCAATGATGGGTGCGAGGTTTTATGGGACAAAAAATAAATCCACTTGGTTTCAGACTTGGTACAACCCAAAGCCATCATTCCCTTTGGTTTGAACAACCAAAAAATTATCCTGAGGGTCTTCAGGAAGATCAAAAAATACAGGATTGTATCAAGAATTATGTAGAAAAAAATATAAAAATCTCTTCCAGTGCCGAGACAATTGTATATATAAAGATTCAAAAAACGATCGATCTGATCCATGTCATAATATATATAGGGTTCCCAAAATTGTTAATAGAGGATGGATCGCGAAGAATCAAAGAATTACAGAGCCATGTACAAAAAA